TGTAGTTTTCCTGAATCAAGCGAACTATCACAAATCTTTCGCCCCATCCGGTACTCTCTATTGTCTTTTTCGTTCCGTGGTGGAATCGAATCCTCATTTATTCCTTGTTATTAGTTAGTTATTAGACGAGATTTTGCGAAAAAATTATTTTTCGGGGAGAACAAATATTTATTTTTTATCCGAAGACATAGGAAAAACCCTTTTTTTTTTTCATTCTATTTGAGTTCGAAATAAAAGGAACTCTGTCCTGTTCATATTCTAGTGAAGTCTTACCTGCGGATTCCAACTAAAGATAATATCTTTGTTTTTTTTTTTTTCAAACTTCTTATTCGTAGTGATGTAATCTTATTCGTAGTGATGTAATTATGGAATTTCTATGTTTTGTCCGCTCGGAAACGAAATAAGATATTCAAATAGAAATAGAACTAAAGAATTGTGGGTCAAATGACTATTCATTATTGTATTCTTAATAGGCAAATAGGAGGCAATAAAACTTTATGGAAAGATGGTGGTTCAATTTACTGGTTTTGAAGAAGGAGTTAGAACAAAAGTATGGGATAAAGAAATCAACGTACAATCTTGGTCCTATTGAAAATACTAGTGAAAATGAAGATGCAAATAGAAAGGGTAGGGCTAAAAACATTCATAGGCGGGGGGATCGTGAAAATTCTAGTTACAGTAATGTCGATCATTTCTTTAGTATCAAGGATACTCGTAATTTCTTCTTCGATGAGACTTTTTTAGTTAGGGATAGTAAAGGGAACAGTTATTTTATCTATTTTGATCTTCAAAATAATATTTTGAAAATTGACAACGATCATCCTTTTCTGAGTGAACTAGAAAATTCTTTGTGGGGTTTTCGCATATATAGTTATATGAATAATCGATCTCCGACTCAAGATTATTTCTACAATCATTACAATTACATGTATGATACTGAATCTAGTTGGCGTAATTACATTACTAGTTGCATTGACAATTATCTTAAGTCTCAAATCTCTATTGAGACTTCCATTGGAAGTTGGAGTAGTAACAGTTACATTTCTAGTCTGTTTTCTTATAAACGTAGAACTAGTAATGACGGGTGGGGGTCCAGTATACGAACTCGCTCAAAGAGTAGTGATTTAACTCTAAGAGAAAGATCTAACGATCTCAATACAACTCAAAAATACAGGCATTTGTGGATTCAATGCGAAAATTGTTATGGATTAAATTATAAGAAATTCTTGAACTCAAAAATGAATATTTGTGAACAATGCGGATATCATTTGAAAATGAGCAGTTCAGAAAGAATCGAAGTTTTGATTGACCCCGGCACTTGGGATCCTATGGATGAAGACATGGTCTCTCGGGATCCCATTGGATTTTTTTCGGAAGAGGATCCTTATAAAAATTATATGGATTCTTATCAAAGAAAGACAGGATTGACGGAGGCTATTCAAACAGGCGTGGGTCAACTAAATGGGATTCCGGTAGCGATTGGGATTATGGATTTTCAATTTTTGGGGGGTAGTATGGGATCCGTAGTCGGGGAAAAAATAACCCGCTTGATTGAGTACGCTACCAATCAATTTCTACCTCTTATTATAGTGTGCGCTTCGGGGGGTGCGCGCATGCAAGAAGGAAGTTTAAGCTTGATGCAAATGGCTAAAATATCGTCTTCCTTACATGATTATCAATCAAATAAAAAGTTATTTTATGTAACAATTCTTACGTCTCCTACTACGGGTGGGGTAACAGCAAGTTTTGGTATGTTGGGAGATATCATTATTGCAGAACCCAATTCCTACATTGCATTTGCGGGTAAAAGAGTAATTGAACAAACATTAAATAAAACAGTACCTGAAGGTTTACAAGCGTCTGAGTATTTATTCCATAAGGGCTTATTCGACCTAATCGTACCTCGTAATCTTTTAAAAAGCGTTTTGGGTGAGTTATTTAAACTTCACGGCTTCTTTCCTTTGAATTCCAATTCAATATTCAATGAAGTAGATCGCACTAAGACTAAGAAAAATGATTTCTAGCAAACAAAGAAGTAGTTATCTTATCAGAAATCTCAGAATAAAATTTAAAAGAATGGAATTTTTTTGGTCACCTAAGATCGAATTGTAGAACGAATCGAAAGTTGAAGATAACTCTTTCTTTATTAAATTAGAAGACAAGAACAAAGCATAAAGAAATCAAGAAAAAGACTCAAGTTTATTGTCATACGTATCTTTCATGTAGAGAGATGGATAAACCCATTTTTGGGGTTCGACATTCGTCGTACTTATTCTATATACTTATTTTAACTATATAGATACTGAAATTTATAGATACTTAATAAATATCTAATATGTAATAATATTAATTCTAATTAGTAATAATTAGTATAATTATAAAAATGAAATTTTTTCTAAAAAAATACCTAAAAAAAATAAACAATAATAGGTACAAATAGCAAATCGAGGTACCGATTTTATGACAACTTTCAATCTTCCCCCTATTTTTGTGCCTTTAGTCGGCCTAGTATTTCCGGCAATTGCGATGGCTTCTTTATTTCTTTATGTTCAAAAAAACAAAATTATTTAGAGCAGGGAAGCTCCAATCTCAGCCGCGTTTTTGAAACTTAGACTTGTAACCTAACTTTGAAACTTAGACTTGTAACCTAACACATATATTTATTTTTTTTTCAGGAAATATAATTTACCCTTAATTTTCGCGGAAGATAAAAGAAAAAGTTCCTAGACCCGCAGAAAATGATCCATTAGTAAATGAATTCTAACTAGTTTCAATCAGATCAGGATCAAGATCAGGGTCGATGAGTGTGGATGTAAAATTAGTGGATATAGATCCATATAGATATTGGAATCATATAAAGGGTACGTTATTATTTTAGATCTAAGCAATTTGATGAATTACTCCTAAAGGTTCACATCAAACTAGTGCTAGTTCAGATTAAACTAGTACTAGTTGATGAGAGTTCAACTAGGAACCAAAATAAACAAAGTAAAAATTATTATCATTTGTGGTAGTCTCTCAATTCCAATAAAATGCAATCGGATCAAGTATGATTTGTCGATCAGAACATATATGGATAGAACTTATAACGGGGTCTCGAAAATTAAGTAATTTTTGCTGGGCTCTTATCATTTTTTTAGGTTCATTAGGATTCTTATTGGTTGGTATTTCCAGTTATCTTGGTAGAAATTTGATATCGTTTGTTCCGTCTCAGCAGATCTTTTTTTTCCCACAAGGGATCATTATGTCTTTCTACGGGATCGCGGGTCTCTTTATTAGTTCCTATTTGTGGTGCACAATCTACTGGAATGTAGGTAGTGGCTATGATCGATTCGATAGAAAGGAAGGGCTAGTGTGTATTTTTCGTTGGGGATTTCCTGGAAAAAATCGTCGCATATTCCTCCGATTCTTTATAAAAGATATTCAATCCGTTAGAATAGAAATGAAAGAGGGTATTTATGCTCGTCGTGTCCTTTATATGGGCATCAAAGGCAGGGAGGCTATTCCGCTGACCGGTACTGATGATAATTTGACTACCCGAGAAATTGAACAAAGGGCCGCGGAATTGGCCTATTTCTTGCGCGTACCAATTGAAGTCTTTTAAGAAAAGTAGCTTGCTTTGGCAGCGGGGGTTAAAAGATAAGATAGAAGAATCGTGTTTTTTCTATAATAAAAGTTTAATTAGAAGGTTCAGTCGAGTCAAAGTCGCCGTATATGGCATAACCATAAAACTCCTTTTGTGGTTTTTTATGCGTATCCAAATCTATGCAACTCAATTGAAACAAGTAATAGATTGAACTGCGTCGTTCAATTCATCTTATATATTAAACAAAAAATTTTATAAAGAAAAAATGGTTCTTTTTTTTTTTATAGGTTTGATACCTTGTCTAGAACTCATTTTGAAAGAACTATTTGATCACATAGAGTCAACAAACGAAGCAGGTTAATTCAAAATTAACAGGTTAAAAATGGCAAAAAAGAAAGCATTCACTACTCTTTTCTATCTTGCATCTATAGTATTTTTGCCCTGGTGGCTTTCTCTTTCATTTACTAAAAGTATGGAATCCTGGGTTACTAATTGGTCCACTACGGGGAAATCTGAAATATTCTTGAATGATATTCAAGAAAAAATTATTCTGGAAAAGTTCATAGACTTAGAGCAAATCCTCTTCTTGGATCAAATGATCAAGGAATCCTCGGAGACACATCTAGAAAAGTTTCCTATAGAAATCCACAAAGAAACGATACAATTAATCAAGATATACAACGAGGATCTTATCCATATGATTTTGCACTTCTCGACCAATCTAATCTGTTTTATTATTCTAATCGGTTATTCTATTTTAGGTAATAACGAACTTGTTCTCATTAATTCTTGGGTTCAGGAATTCCTATATAACTTAAGTGATACAGTAAAAGCTTTTTCGATTCTTTTAGTAACCGATTTATGTATCGGATTTCATTCACCCCATGGGTGGGAACTGATGATTGGTTATGTCTACAAAGATTTTGGATTTGGGAATAATGATCAAATAGTATCTGGTCTTGTTTCCACCTTTCCAGTTATTCTGGATACTTTTTTTAAATATTGGATTTTCCGTTATTTAAATCGTCTATCTCCATCACTTGTAGTTATTTATCATGCAATGAATGATTGATATTGATAAATGATCTACCAATATTAATCTAATCAATTCTCATGTTTCTTACTCTCTAGTTCTATATAAGCATTACAAAGTTTCTATACGGGGATTTTCTCCTATAGTAGTCCAGTAAAAGGATTCCATTAAATAGCAGAATCGTGGATAGGGAACTATACTAGCGACCTACTCAATTTATTGTAGAAATTTTCGGATCAATGATTAGACCATGCAAACTAGAAATACTTTTTCTTGGATAAAGGAAGAGATTACTCGATCTATTTCGGTATCGCTCATTATATATATCCTAACGTGGACATCCATTGCAAGTGGATATCCCGTTTTTGCCCAGCAGGGTTA